TTTATAAAAGATATATTTATATATATATATATAATACTAGATAATAGTACTAGATAGATAATAGTACTAGATAGATAATAGTAGTGGATAATAGTAATAGTATCTACTATTTAGATCATATTTAATGAAAGAAAGAAAACATAGTTGTAACAATAAATATTCGCGATGCAATCATTGTTGGATTAGGTCCAAGACAAAGATTCTTTCTTGACCAAACTACAAGTATGGAACTCCATGATATGGAAAGACAGAATATAGAACCTAAAAGGATAATTGAGGCGACTCGTCTTCGAATCGACTTTGGACCCGAAAAAGAGAACAAAAATAAAGTCAATTTAAATTGAAAATTTCAATTAAATAATTAAATAAAGTCAAAGTTTTTGTTTCTCGATAGATCCTTTCGATGGATGGTGGAACACCTTTTTTTTCTTCTTATTCGATATATTATGGGTAATTAACTAACCTATTTATTACTATACTGAATGCAATGAGTTAAAATAAGTAATAAGGTAGTATCAGGTCGTTCGCTCCAAAAAAATGGAATTGAAGCTATTTTAAAATCCAATTCTTTTATTCCAAAATTAATTTTAATAGAATTTCATCTTCGAATGAAGTTACACGACACAGTTCTTATACTTTACTCAACTCAAAAATTGCACAATGAATCTGTTGATTCGGAATCACAGGATCGGTCGATGTCACATCTGATGAATCAATTTTTTTTCTACCTATGTTATGTCACTCTATCTTTTTTTTAGTATTATCTATAATGACCAATGAATCATGAATTTTCCATTGGAACTAAACTAATTCTCTTAATTGGTTTTTATTACCCTCGTATCTGGGAAAAATGGAAACTTAGGTAAGTGTTTTATCAACATATGTAGAAAAAAAACATATCTAATAAAGCCCTTTCATGCTTACTATAACTAGTTATTTTGGTTTTCTACTGGCTGCTTTAACTATAACCCCAGCTCTATTTATTGGTTTGAACAAGATACGACTTATTTGAAAATGAATTGAATAAATAATTCAGAAAAATATTTCTCGGGAATTCCAGATATTCTATGGTTCTTTCCCGCACCAATTGCCAATTTTTTTTCTTGGTCATTGAGATTCACGGATAATTCAGATTAATATTTAGGGATAGATCTTACCCCCCTTTTTTATCCCCTCAAACAAACCGAAATGATTGAAGTTTTTCTATTTGGAATCGTCTTAGGTCTAATTCCTATTACTTTGGCAGGATTATTTGTGACTGCATATTTACAATACAGACGTGGTGATCAGTTGGACCTTTGATTGAGTAACATTTCTTTTTTTGATTGACCTCCTACAGGGAGGAGGTCAAATTCCAGTTGCAATTCAACTTTGTTTTGTTTTGTTAAGTTATTTTATTGTGATTCGACATACATAAGATAGACGGAATCACGCTCTGTAGGATTTGAACCTACGACATCGGGTTTTGGAGACCCGCGTTCTACCGAACTGAACTAAGAGCGCTTTCAAAGAATTTTTTTTTTCCACTTAACTTCTAACACATCTCGCATAAATATAGTATCCAAAAATGAAAGATTATGCCCCATTTTAGTCGATCTCAATTAATCTCTCGTTACTGCCCATAGGAGAAGTAATAGGTAGGGATGACAGGATTTGAACCCGTGACATTTTGTACCCAAAACAAATGCGCTACCAAGCTGCGCTACATCCCTTTTTTAAATTGTTGTACAGTGTCATTGTACAAAATACCTGTCTTGTTTTCCACATCTTTATTTTCTCCTCTATCTATATAGAACTTTCTTGTCATTTCTTGTTTTTGGTTTCATATAATAAAAGAATTATATACATCTGAAACCCAACCTAACATATAAAAAAGAATGAATATTTATCCGTAATGCTCAGGAAGAAGGGGTCATCTTTTTCTTTTTTAGTGACAGGAAAATCTCATCTATTGGTTCATTGTACATATCCATTTTTGTTAGGAAATCCGCGTAAAAATAAATAAAAATGATCTTGAACTACAGCATCTGACAATATATGTATTACAATAAAGAAGGAGGATTTTCAATGCGAGATCTAAAAACATATCTCTCCGTGGCACCTGTGTTAACTACTCTATGGTTTGGGTCTTTAGCGGGTCTATTGATAGAAATTAATCGTTTATTCCCAGATGCCCTGTCATTCCCCTTTTTTTAATTCTAGTTATTGATATGCGAAGAAATGAAGAAATATAATTCCACATGACGTAACTAAAACCTCGCCTCTCCCCTTCAATTCTTTAGAATAGTAAGGAAAGAGAAGGAAAAAGTGTATTGAACCTCATAAAAAATCCGGTAGATCCAAGATCGAATTTGGGAAAACAGAAATAAAATTAAAATGTGTATCCAGTCTAGGGCGGGCTCTACGAAATCATAGCATAGAAAGAAGATACTTAAATGAAATATTGGGATTTAGGATAGAAATAATTGATAGTTAGAAAGAAATTGTATTACTTAATTATTATTCTATTTTGTATTACTTAACTTAATATATACTATATTAATACATATTCTATTAATTAGATAATAAATTAATTAGATAAGATAATAAGAAGAATTACAACGAAATGCTTAGAAATGGAATTTCTAACTAGTAATTTCTATTGATTTTTTTTTCTTCTTCGGTTCGGATCGAAAATATAAGACTTAAGTTAAGTCGATACAAAATCTAAAGGAGGTTCATGGCCAAGGGTAAAGATGTCAGAGTCAGAGTTATTTTGGAATGTACCAGTTGTGTCCGAAATAGTGTCAATAAGGAATCGCGGGGCATTTCTAGATATATTACTCAAAAGAATCGCCACAATACACCCAGTCGATTAGAATTGCAAAAATTTTGTCGCTATTGTCATAAGCATACGATTCATGGGGAAATCAAGAAATAGATCGAAGGGAACATCATGTGTTCGATCTTTCCAAAGAACAGGACAGGAAGAGTAAGAACTTAACATATATAATATACATAATATATACAAATCAAACCCGATTTTATGTAGATATTCTTTCATGTGTATAGATATATAGTATATGAATGAAATAATATATGAATCAAAGCCTATTTCGGTTGGATCCGAAATGAATAAATAAATAGAACTTTAGAGATAAGGAATAAACCATGGATAAATCCAAGCAACCTTTTCGTAAATACAAGCGATCTTTTCGTAGGCGTTTGCCCCCAATTGGATCGGGGGATCGAATCAATTATAGAAACATGAGTTTAATTAGTCGATTTATTAGTGAACAAGGAAAAATATTATCTAGACGAGTGAATAGATTGACCTTGAAACAACAACGATTAATTACTATTGCTATAAAACAAGCTCGTATTTTATCTTTGTTACCTTTTCTTAATAATGAGAAACAATTTGAGAGAGCTGAGTCGATCCCAAGAACTACTGGCCCTAGAACCAGAAATAAATAGGCATACTCCTCAATTGACTCAAAAATCCAATTGGAACTCAAGCTCAGATTGATGTTTTGTTCGAAAAGGCCTAGAATCCTGATTTGATTCTTGTGTTATAATATAAGAAACAAAAACGGGGGAGAAGAAGAAATATTTTTTTTATTGAAACATGTTCGTTCATTTACTTATCTTAATTTATTTTTATTCTATATCTTCCCGGAGTTCATTCTCCGGGGAATTCTCTTTCAATCATTCCTGTATATTACTTTTGAATCTCCTTTATTTGATAATTTTATTGGAAATCATGTAAAGACAATTCTTATTTGATATAGCTATTTGCGCAAGTATTTTACGATTAAGAAGCAATTGCTTCTTGTACAGATTGTGTATTAATATACTATAACTATAGAATACCTTATTCTCACGAGTTACTGCGTTTATCCGAGTGATCCACAAACGACGAAAATCCCTCTTTTGTCTGCCTCTATCTCGATGAGAGGAAACCAAAGCTCTCATTTTCTGTTGAGTAATCGTTCGAGTAAGTCTTGAATGAGCCCCTCTAAAGGTTGATGCAAATAAACGAATTTTTGTTCGACGTCTCCGAGCTGTATATCCTCGTTTAACTCTGGTCATTGAATCAGATTAAAGCTTAATGAATAACTAATTGATTTCTCTTCTTTCAGTCATCCTTTTCCCCTTCCCCGGTCGATTAATAACAAAACGGATTATTCCGATATATAAAATATCAATTCCAATGGCTTTTGCTACTATGACCTTCCCAACCACGATTTTGTATTCTATTCCTTCCAGTTATTTCACTGGAAATAAGAAATTAGAATGATACTAAAAAATAGTGGGTTCCATCGTTTCTATGGTTACCTCTTAAACGGTGAGGTCCTCTCTATACACCGGAGCCTCTTCTTTCATTTAATCAAATGTTATTGTTAACTTGTATAGTTCACACTCTTTGGCTCTACCTATCTACAGTAATAGCTCTTTTCACAAAAAGAGTTATCCATACAGTGACGGCATTTAATTATGAAAGTTGGCTAGGTAGCTGACCCTGTTAGTCCGTTCTTTCAAGAAAAGGAGCATAACCTTTTTGCTTCTTATGATACCATTTCCTCCGCTTAATGGATAACCATTTGCTACCAATGGGGAATTGCTTCTTATTTCAAATCTAGATGATTGGATTTGCACCAATGGAAACCATAAATTCCATATACAATATGGGTATATGATAGATCTTCTCTACCTATCCTATTCATTGGTACCGGTCATTGATACTGAAAAAATTGTCTCATTTGTTCGAACTTATGATCTGAACGAGTCGCACATACACCCTAGTACATGTTCCTCGACGCTGAGGACATCCTCTAAGAGCGGGAGATTTTGTAACATTTCTTATTGGCTGTCTTGTGTTTCTAATAAGTTGTTTAATAGTTGGCATGTCGTATGTATATATATGTATATATAGAATAAAATGGGTTGGTTTAGATCGATCTTAACCTGATGATTGATCATCATGAATTATTTCTATTCAATATCAAATCACAGAAAATTTGAATTATGGTTTGAAATAAAATAGATTTATACGAAATCCCCAGTATTTTCATTTTTGACCGCTACAAGATCAACAATGCCATGAGCTTGGGCTTCTGTTGCTGACATAAAAACATCCCTTTCCATATCCTCGGATACAACCCATAAAGGGTTGCCCGTTCTTTGTACATAAACCTTTGTTAGGGTTTCGCGAAGTTTCAGTAGTTCTTCCGCTTCCAGGATAAATTCCCCTGCTTGTGCCTCATAAAAAGAACTAGCAGGTTGGTGAATCATAACCCTGATGATATTGATATAACATCATGAACGGTTCTTCTATCTCGCATGATTGGGCTAAACTAAAGTAGGGGATAAAAAAATAACAAGAAAAAAAAAATAGAATTGAATAACCGTACAGGCATCTTTTGTTCATTGCATACGGCTCTGCAATGGAATTTACTTTTTCTTCTCTTCTATTCTATCGAAGAAAGAAATAGAATCCATCTAATCCAGATCGTTGAATGATCCATTTACCACCCTTCCTTTCATAGAAGTAAAAAAGAATACTATGATGGTTCTGTTACTTTATATATTTATCTCGTCTGTGATTTAGCAATCCCAAAGTTTCTTTTTGATACGATCAAATAAGTAAAAAATGATCTTTTTTTTTTTTTTTTCATTTTGTACTCTTTCTTTCATAGCATAAGTATCAGAAAGAGACTTCTGGTGTGGAAGAAAAATGGTTTGTGACGCTGAAATGTACTCCCGACACATAAGATCAAATCGGAAATAACCTTTATTTCATACTACTATCTCGATACAAAATCTCATGTTATGAAAAAACAATAATGGTTTGTTCATATCGAACCCGAAGTGCCATGCTATTATTACTTATAATTTTCTTTTATAATCAATGTGGCGAAGGCATAGTCTTCTTTTTTTTTCAATCAAATAAAAACTCATTGGCGCCAAGCGTGAGGGAGTGCTAGACGTTTGGTAATTTCTCCTCCGACCAGAATAAAAGATCCCATTGACGCGGCTAATCCCATGCATACCGTATGCACATCAGGTGACACAAATTGCATAGTATCATAAATGGCTATTCCTGGTATTACCCATCCGCCGGGAGAGTTTATAAACAAATAAAGATCCCTAGTACCATCTTCTATACTGAGATATACCATGAGACCAACAAGTTGATTCGAGATCTCGCTATCAACCTCTTGGCCTAAAAAAAGTAATCTTTCTCGATAAAGTCGGTTGATTAGGACAAAATTGCATCCCTTAGGAACCGTACGTGCACCTTTGGATACATACGGTTCAAAAAAATTGCGAAAAAGAAAAAAAGAATCAATGTGTTGATTCCAGTTTTATTTCTTTTTTTTTTTATGTAACAGGTTTTCTTAATGAAAGGTCTTCTATTAAAAAAAAACGAGATGAGTTTAGGCTCACTTCCCTCTAAAAAAAAAAAAGAGATTACTGAACTTATTAAACTAACCTATCATTGATGTATTGTTTCATCGATATTAAAATCACGATGTCATTGTCTTGTTCCTGAATGGGCCCTTTCAATTCTTTTAGGTTCATGGTCTACCCCGGGAAAAGATCTGTCCAAATTCTATTTGCACATATAGGACAAATGGTCTCAGTACCATTTTTTTGTTATGACTTCTTTTTTTTGTTAATTTCGTGTCTTGCTTTCCCAAAACTATTTGATGTATTCATCATACTATTCCGTTGGTTGGCAATTTGGGATCACTACTATCACTACTATAGTAATAGTACACTACTATAGTAATAGTAGGTATAAGAATCATTTATGATACAAGTGGTAATCATACATATATTATATTAACAATTTGTTATCGATTTGGTATTTTCTGAACGGAGCCTGGATACTTTATTTTATCAGTCCAAGTAAACCATAAATTCTTCTAAATTGATAATATTGATCCCCTAAAATAAATTGATCTAATTGCACTTCACGCTCCGAATGATTGATTGATGCCTCACTCAATACAATATCTCTTGGGCGAAACAGAGGATATCTCGATCAGGGGAGAGAACGGGTAAATCCCATATGACCCAATATGTCTGACAAGTCGCACTATATGTCAACCCAAACCGCATCTTCCTCTCCAGGACTCCGAAAAGGTACTTTTGGAACACCAATGGGCATTAAATTAAAGAAAAAAATTTAGTACTATACTTCACTTTAATATGGAAACGTAACAATCAATGGTTTATTGTCTTCATCCCTTTTTTCTCTTTATTCTATTTGATACATAGATTGGAAAGTTTATAGAGTAAGACAGAATGAATAAAGAAAAAATTTGAACGAAGAAATCGATCGTTCGAATGATAAACAAGTATCTATTCATTCGTTCCCCAAAAATGGGACCAATCCTCCCATTGCGTATTGGTACTTATCGGGTATAGAATAGATCTGCTTCTCTTTGTTCTTACGAACAAAATTGTTCCGTTATTTTCACGTTATTTTCAATGGAATGGAATAAATATTAATCCTTTCTGATACGGAATCTACTGAAAAGGTTAGGTACATGGTTAGTATATATAGTCTTTTCCAATGCGATAAAATAAAGTGGCATAGTGTCTATTTTTCTTTGATAAAGAGGTATTTCCATGGGTTTACCTTGGTATCGTGTTCATACTGTCGTATTGAATGATCCCGGTCGATTGCTTTCTGTTCATATAATGCATACAGCTCTAGTTTCTGGTTGGGCTGGTTCGATGGCTTTATATGAATTAGCGGTTTTTGATCCCTCTGATCCCGTTCTTGATCCGATGTGGAGACAAGGTATGTTCGTTATACCCTTCATGACTCGTTTAGGAATAACCAATTCGTGGGGCGGTTGGAGTATTTCAGGAGGAACTATAACAAATCCGGGTATTTGGAGTTATGAAGGTGTGGCAGGGGCACACATAGTGTTTTCCGGTTTGTGCTTCTTGGCAGCTATCTGGCATTGGGTATATTGGGACCTAGAAATATTCTGTGATGAACGTACGGGAAAACCTTCTTTGGATTTGCCCAAGATCTTTGGAATTCATTTATTTCTCTCAGGGGTAGCTTGCTTTGGCTTTGGCGCATTTCATGTAACAGGTTTGTATGGTCCTGGAATATGGGTGTCCGATCCTTATGGACTAACTGGAAAAGTACAATCTGTAAATCCAGCGTGGGGCGCGGAAGGTTTTGATCCTTTTGTTCCGGGAGGAATAGCCTCTCATCATATTGCAGCGGGTACATTGGGCATATTAGCAGGCCTATTCCATCTTAGTGTTCGTCCGCCTCAACGTCTATACAAAGGATTACGTATGGGCAATATTGAAACTGTACTTTCCAGTAGTATCGCTGCTGTTTTTTTTGCAGCTTTTGTTGTTGCTGGAACTATGTGGTATGGTTCAGCAACTACCCCAATCGAATTATTTGGTCCTACTCGTTATCAGTGGGATCAGGGATACTTTCAGCAAGAAATATATCGAAGAGTTAGTGCCGGGCTAGCCGAAAATCTTAGTTTATCGGAAGCTTGGTCTAAAATTCCCGAAAAATTAGCTTTTTATGATTATATTGGTAATAATCCGGCAAAGGGGGGATTATTCAGAGCAGGCTCAATGGACAATGGGGATGGAATTGCTGTTGGATGGTTAGGACACCCCGTCTTTAGAGATAAAGAAGGGTGCGAGCTTTTTGTACGTCGTATGCCTACTTTTTTTGAAACATTTCCGGTAGTTTTGGTAGATGAAGACGGAATTGTGAGAGCTGATGTTCCTTTTAGAAGGGCAGAATCAAAGTATAGTGTTGAACAAGTAGGTGTTACTGTTGAGTTCTATGGTGGCGAACTTAATGGAGTAAGTTATTCTGATCCTGCTACTGTGAAAAAATATGCTAGACGTGCCCAATTAGGTGAAATTTTTGAATTAGATCGGGCTACTTTGAAATCCGATGGTGTTTTTCGTAGCAGTCCAAGGGGTTGGTTCACTTTTGGGCATGCTACGTTTGCTTTGCTCTTCTTTTTCGGACACATTTGGCATGGCGCTAGAACCTTGTTCAGAGATGTTTTTGCTGGTATTGATCCAGATTTGGATGCTCAAGTGGAATTTGGAACATTCCAAAAACTTGGAGATCCAACTACAAGGAGACAAGTAGTCTGATACGACATTGTTGTGGTATCTTTCGCCTCTATTTTTTTTATTTGACATTGGGTATCAGAGAAATCTTGACTTGAATCACCATCTTTTCTTTGACTTTTTTTCTTTCTTTATATGATATGGTAAATGATCCCAAATGAATAGGTGTGGAAGCTATAATTGTAAACCACGATCGAATCCATGGAAGCATTGGTTTATACATTCCTTTTAGTCTCGACTTTAGGGATAATTTTTTTCGCTATCTTTTTTCGAGAACCACCTAAGGTTCCGACTAAAAAAATGAAATAACCTTTCGAAATAATTTAATTGAAGTAATGAGCCTCCCATATTGGGAGGCTCATTACTTCAACTAGTCCCCGTGTTCTTCGAATGGATCTCTTAGTTGTTGAGAGGGTTGCCCAAAAGCGGTATATAAGGCGTACCCAGTAAAGCTTACAAGTAAACCAGATATGGAGATGGCGACTAGGGTTGCTGTTTCCATTTTTAGATAATTTCAAGATCACAATGGATCTACGATAAGATCGTTTATTTACAACTACAACGGAATAGTATACAAAGTCAACAGATCTCAACCAATCATTAAATAGGATTTATGGCTACACAAACCGTTGAGGATAGTTCTAGATCTGGGCCAAGACGAACTACTGTAGGGGATTTATTGAAACCATTGAATTCAGAATATGGTAAAGTAGCTCCGGGATGGGGGACTACACCACTTATGGGGGTCGCAATGGCTCTATTTGCGATATTCCTATCTATTATTTTGGAAATTTATAATTCTTCCGTTTTACTGGATGGAATTTCAATGAGTTAGGTTTATAAGAACTATGAAGTCCTAGTCTTTCAATCAAAGAAA